TGATCAAGCAAAAACCCAATTTATATCGATCAAAACTAAACCTTATAAATATAAAAAACGTTCTTGAATTCAAAAACCTTATCTATTTTTTATTTTTATTTGAGGCGAATTCAAAATTGTTCGAATTGTATAATCGTCAATTACTGACATGGGTAAACGCCCTAAAGTAATTTGATTATAATTCAATTCGTGACGATCATAAGTAGAAAGTTCATATTCTTCAGTCATTGATAAACAATTTGTTGGACAATACTCAACACAATTGCCACAAAAGATACATATTCCGAAATCAATACTGTAATTAAGCAAACGTTTCTTTCGAATATCGGGTTCAAATTTCCAATCAACAACGGGCAGATCTATAGGACATACACGAACACATACTTCACAAGCAATACATTTATCAAATTCAAAGTGGATTCGGCCCCGGAATCGCTCTGATGTGATTAATTTCTCATAAGGGTATTGAATGGTTACAGGTAAACGATTCGCGTAAGATAAGGTAATCATGAAACCTTGACCAATGTACCTTGCAGCTCGTACTGTTTGTTGACCATAATTCATGAACCCAGTTACCATAGGGAACATATCGTAAATATCTATAGAAATTTTCTATTTGTTTCTTTCTCTTGTTTGAGACAAATGGTAAATATAAAATATTACTATTTTTTATAGCGAAAGAAGTTGGGAAGAAGTTGTTAATAATAGATTACCGAGAGAAATAGGTAAAAGAAATTTCCATCCAAGATTTAATAGTTGGTCCATTCTCAGCCTTGGTAGAGTCCATCTTGTTGTGATAGAAAGGAATAAAAATAAAAAAGTTTTAGCTAATGTAATAAAGATACCAATTATAGCTCCAACTATTTTTATTTTTCTTGCTTTATTTACTTCAAAAAATTCAGGAAAAAATATGTACGGAATAGAAAGATTCCAACCGCCCAAGTAAAGAACTGTTACAAATAATGACGAAACTAGTAAATTTAAATATGAAGCAACGTAAAATAAACCAAATTTGATACCTGAATATTCGGTTTGATAACCTGCTACTAATTCTTCTTCTGCTTCTGGTAAATCAAAGGGTAATCTCTCACATTCCGCTAGCGAAGAAATTAGAAAAACGAAAAATCCTATAGGTTGACGCCACAAATTCCACCCCCAAAAACCATATTTTGATTGCGCTTCAACTATATCAACTGTACTTGAACTGTTAGATAATCATAGTCGGTGATAACATCACTGCTACCATCTCTATTACAGAACCGTACATGAGATTTTCATCTCATACGGCTCCTCGAGGGTCACAGATAAATCTAAAAACCTGTTCGATATTCTTCATTAATCTTAATATGTTTGTACGATAGATAAACAAACTAAAAATATATTTATTGTAAGGTCCCGAATTAGACCAATGAAATTCTGTCTGCTAGAGAATATATTTCTAATAAACCGTGCTTCGGAATTGATCTCATCTTTTTTTTAACCATTCAATTGTTCTTTGTTGAGTAATAACTTAATCCTTGAATAAAATATTTTTTTTAGCAATTTTTATTAATAGATTAATAGAAATTTCAACCTATGATTTTTGATTACAAAAATTAGACATTCGTTCATGAATCAGGATAAGAATTCTAATTCTTTAAAGTTCTATGATAGAAAATAAAAAAGCTGTCTTTGTTTTCTATTCTATTTTCCATTCTTTCTATTTTTTTTGTTCCTATTCTCCTTTCTCATAAAAGGGGAAACGTAAAAAAGGGTAAAAGATTACTTCGTTCTTAATAGTTATTTACTTAATCGGGGATAGGAGCATACTCTGGATCGAAATCATGGGGAGTACTACTTGGTCGTTTCTACTAACTTAAAGCCCCAATTTGATTTTCTTGATGTCGAAATATTCGGTTGGATAATTTGCATTATTTACATTACTAATCCTTTTTGTATCTTGGTGTTCCTAATCATCCACTCTTTTTTGCTCAATCCTCTATTATTCTTATAGTAATACAACTATGGGAATAGATAGTAAAAATTTTCTAGAATTGGATCTTTTATTTTAAACCCGCTTCAAGCCATGATGACTAATGAATCAAGCTTGGGGTAAACAGTATAGACTTTTGTTTTCTTTTCATTTAACTCTTGTACATAGGCAATGAGACTCCACTTTTACTGCGAATTTTTAAGCTGTTTTCTTTCACTCATATAACTATCTGGTTTAGTTCATTTAACTTTTTTCCTAGAAATGAAAAACGAAATAAGAGAAAGTTTCTGTTTTAACGAATCACACGTAGAGATATTGATAACACACATAGAGTTAATGGTATTTCATAACTAATTGATTGAGCAGCAGCTCGCAGACCACCTAAAAAGGAATATTTATTATTTGATCCATATCCTGACATAAGAAGTCCAATGGGAGCAATACTTGAAATAGCAATCCATAAAAAAACACCTATACTGAGATCGGCTAGAACAAGATGATAACCAAAAGGAATTACTGAATAACTTAATAAAATGGATATGACAGCTAGGGAGGGGCCAATACTGAATAAACTAATATTTCCTCTAGCTGGAAGAAGGTTCTCTTTAAAAAGCAATTTTGTCCCATCCGCTAGAGCTTGAAGAATACCCAAAGGGCCCGCATATTCAGGGCCAATACGTTGTTGTATCCCGGCAGATATTTCTCTTTCTAACCAAACAATTACGAGTACACCTATTGTAATTCCTAATACAGTAGTTAAAATAGGGACAAACAGCCATATGATACCATAGATTTCTTTTAAGAATTCCAACCTAGAAAAAGAATTGATAGCTTCTACTTCTCTTGTATTAATTATCATTTCAACGATCAACTTCTCCCATAATGATATCGATGCTACCTAGTATCGTCATAATATCAGCCAATTTCATTCTTTTAACTAATTGAGGAAGAATTTGCAAATTGACAAAACCTGGTGGTCTAATTTTCCATCTCCAAGGAAAAACATTCTGATCTCCTATCATAAAAACCCCCAATTCTCCTTTTGGGGCTTCGACTCTTACATAAAGTTCTTGCTTTGACAATTCAAAAGTAGGAGAAGGTTTTTTACTAATGAATCGGTATTCAAAATCATTCCATTCGGTATTTCTGACTCCAGCAAAGCGCCGGGTTTCTAAATTCTCATAGGGCCCTCCTGGAATTCCTTCCAGAGCCTGTTGAATAATTTTTATAGACTCTGTCATTTCACTGATTCGTACTAAATAACGAGCTAATGAATCCCCCTCTTTTTGCCATTGGACTTCCCAGTCAAATTCGTCATAACACTCATAATTATCAACCTTACGAAGATCCCATTGTATTCCGGAAGCCCGTAACATTGGTCCTGATAAACCCCAATTTATTGCTTCCTCTTCACTAACAACGCCTACTCCTTCAACTCGTTCTAAAAAAATAGGATTCCGCGTAATGAGCTTTTTATATTCAGCAACCTCCCTTAAAAAATAATCGCAAAAATCCAAACATTTATCTATCCAGCCATGAGGTAGATCGGCGGCTATTCCTCCAATACGAAAATAATTATGCATCATTCGCATACCGGTGGCAGCTTCGAATAGATCATATATTAATTCTCGTTCTCGAAAAATATAGAAGAAGGGAGTCTGTGCACCAATATCTGCCATAAAGGGTCCAAGCCATAACAAATGAGAAGCTATACGACTCAACTCCAACATAATTATTCTGATATAGCTAGCTCTTTTAGGGACTTGAATATTTCCCAATCGCTCTGGTGCATTTACAGTTATTGCTTCTGTAAACATAGTAGCTAAATAATCCCAACGTGTTACATAAGGTAAATATTGTATAATTGTTCGATTTTCTGCAATTTTTTCCATCCCTCTATGTAAATAACCCAATATTGGTTCACAGTCGATAACATCTTCACCATCTAGAGTAAGGATAAGTCGAAGAACACCATGCATTGATGGGTGGTGAGGACCCATATTCACTATCATGAGGTCCTTTCTTGTAACTGGTGCAGTCATAGGTTTTTCCCGATTCATTTTTCCATGAATTGCTGAAAATCAAAAGAGGGTCATCAAAAGTAAAATCATTTTTTAAATTAACGCGTTTTTATCTCTCGAATATTCAACTGACCTATTAATTCTTTATAACGTACTCTATTTTTTTTTGATAAATAAGCTAGCAGTCGTTGGCGCTTTCCCAAAATTTTCCGCAGACCTCTCTGAGATAAATAGTCTTTTTTGTTCAATTCCAAATGGGAAGTAAGCTTTCGTATTTTATTAGTAAAACAGAATACTTGGAATTCCACAGACCCCGGGTTTTCTTCTTTTTCTTTTTGTGAAATCACTGAAATGACTGAATTTTTTACCATAAAAAAATCCCCCTTTTTTTACAAATATGAATTTTACTGATCAGTAATAATAATGTGAGTTAGTGGTATACATAAGAAACTTATTTTTTATGGAATTCTATATCTAATTTTTTTAAATAAAAAGAATCGATCCAATTAAACTGGCATTCGAATAGGTATACAAAACAATAGTCTATTTTGCATTTTCAAAAGAAAATTATTTAAATCTTAAAATAAAGAAGATTTTGTTGATTCGTTTTTAGAAATAATGGATACCTCATTACATTAAATTAGTATCATATATTAGACTAAAATGTAAGACAAGTTATATGTGCATTTGTTTGCTTTCATATATCAGATATGGTACTATATAAAGTTTCATTAATTACTTTTCAATTGCGGGATACATACGTATCCTTAACAGACTGAAACGACTTCCGTTATTTGTATCAAACCAATAGCGATTCATACAAGCTAAATCTTCTAATCGATAATTGGGCCAAAGAAGTAATTTTAATTTAATTAATTGATGTCTATCAAGATCGTTATTTTTATTCAAAAATTGACTAGAACTTTTAAAATTATTCCCATTACAAAATATTATATTTTTATCGATACCTTGACTATTCTTTGAATGGAAACAAATTAGAATTCTCAATTCTCTACGACGTCGAGACGCTAAAATATTTTCAGGGAAAAACAAATAAGAATTATTATTTCCAGTTAGATGGCTTCGAATGGATTTATCAAAATCCTCCTTATCGGCATATATTTTCTCTTGGTATCTTTGATTAATACGATGTCTACTCGTATGAACTAATGAAATATTTATGGTTTGGTGCATAATAAACTGGCCTGATTTTTTTACAGACAGACGAAGAGGTTCGATAATCAATCTTCCCCTTTTCATCAATTCTGTAAGAGTTAAATTCTTTTTAATCAGCATTATATCAAGATTCATTTCTCTCCTTTGAATAGAGGATAGGGCTATTTTTTTTGGATTTCTCAGTCTAAGCAGGAGACAATATATTTTGATATTATTGATCATTCTTTGATTCAAAGAACCATCCCATCTTAATTGAAAAAGTAAATATTTTTTGAGGAAGAAATCAAGTTCTGCTTCTGTATTGCTCTTGTATTGTTTTTTCTTTTGTAGTTTTTTCATGTCTGGTTCTGAATAAGTTTCCGCAATCGCGTTTTCTTGGTTTAATAGAACAGATACAAGACTTTCTTGGTTTTGCATAGTTGATCGAAGAGCTCTTTGATTTGCAAATTCTTTTTCTTTTTTATTCTTGAATTCAAAATATTTTTTTTCGTTTGACGGTATAATTCCTTTTTGTTTTCGATTCAGGTTTTTAGTTTCACTAAGATTTTCATTTATATTCAAATTCAAAAAAAGGAATTTGCTTGGTATAAACCAAGGTTTAATTTTATATGCATTATAAAATAGGAAAAATTCTGGAAAGAACCAAAGTTCTAGATTTGATATAGGATGACTTAGTATTTCTGTATTCATTCCCATCCAATCCCATTTTTTTTTTTTATTGGATGAATTTCTTTCTTCATCTTGATGAATCATAAAATAAAAAAGATCTTTTTTATCCATTTTATCAATTATTTGATAATTTGGAGCCTCGGTCTTAGTATTTTGGTTCCTATTGGTATTGACCTTGACCCAAGCTTCAATATCCATTTTTTTTTGAAAACAAAAATTGAGAATTTTCCAATCAAAATATTTTCGATCCATATTTTTTTCCATATATATACTAGCACTTTTTCCTAGAAAATTATTGATAGGGATATAGGCTAATCTAGCAAATTTGTTTCTTTTTTGTGTATTGTAATTATAAAAATTATTTTGAGTTTTATTTACTTGGAATGGTGATCTATAAATAGATAGGTCCTCCCTCTTTTCATAATTAATAGATCTATAAGATAAAAGATTATATCTATAGTATTTTTGAAAATTATCTTTCTGATTTGGTAATAAATATACTTCGTAATCACTTTGTTTTTTATAATAACTCAATTGTTCTTTTTCATATGAATCCGCTTTGTTTAAATTTTTATCTCGAATTGTACGACATTTTTTTGTGCTATTTCGCCATTTTTGTGCTATTAATTTAGACCATTTAATCTGAGGTAAATGATATTGATAATAACCTCTTAACCAGCCTTTCCATTGATTTTTTTTCGAGTTCGTAAGTTTCTTATCTTTTAATTTAGAATCAATTATTCCTTGTCTGCCAAAATTATTGTTTATTGAAGTTTTAAGAAAAAAAGATGTTCCGCGATATTCAAGAATATTAAACAAATTGGGGGCTTGGACTTTTGATAATTTGTAAAATACATATGCTTGTGAGAAGGAGGATAATTTATCAAAATTCTGTGAATTATTATTACTAATATTATAAAAGGACTTTTGTATAGTTGAAATAAAGTTAATTGTATTTTGATTGGTTTTATTACTTTTTTCGTGATTTTTTTTAGTATTGGAAATAGGTTTATCAATAATAGTTTTTATTGATTCAAGAAAAAGTTTTGTATGTATTTTGGGAATATTAATGATAGATAGAAGGATATCTATATATATATTTTCAATGAAAAATTTTATAAAAAAATAAAATTTACGGATTATTCGAATACTACGTCGTTTTAATATTTGCCAAATAATTTTTGTTAATTCGAATCTTTTAGCATTATAACTATTTTTATTAGTACTAACATTTATTCCGGGAGTCACTTTCTTTTTTTCTTTTGTAATTCTTTCTATTTTTTTTCTAATTATACTTGTTCTATCAGTTAGACCATTCATTTTTTTTTCTGTTAGTAAAAAATTTGTCCAATTTCTAGATTTAATTTGATCCATTGATTTATTAATTATTTGATTATCCGTTATAGAATCTTTTTCTTTTTTAGTTTCTCTTGATTTATCTACTTCTTTCAATCTACTAAATATCAATATAATTTTATTTATTTTTGAGATTTCTTTTATTTTTTTTTTAAAATTTCCAAGTTTTTTTTCGAGTTTCTTTAAAATAGGTTCAAAAAAGGAAGGCCTTTTTCGAGGAGAACCAAAAGGAAATTCAGTTTCCATTCCCCAAACTGTTAAAAAACAAAAATCATCCTTTTGACCTTTCTTTTTGATTCGATCTAG